CCTTCTTCGAAAAAAAAGAAGCCTTTCCATTTTCATTATTATTCGCTGTTAATAGAGTTAATAAACGAATTTTTTTTTTTATTGTTTTTGGATCTTCTTTACCCCATAGAGATATTGAATAGAACAAGCTACTTTTTTTTCCACTATAATTTTTACAATGAACATTTAAATATCCTGCAAAAGTCAGTAAATAGATCCGAAACATATAAAATGCGGTTAATCCCGCGGTTAAACAAGTTGTTATTCCAAAAATAGGTGAATAAAACCAACTATCATTAAGAATTTCATCTTTGGACCAAAAACAAGCAAGAGGTGGAATACCACAAAGAGAGAGTGTACCTAATAAAAAGGTATTTTTTGTAATTGGCACATGTTTTGTTAAACCTCCCATAAGACCCATATTCTGACTTTTATCTGGAGAATATCCAACAATAGCTTCCATCGAATGAATAATCGATCCGGATCCTAAAAACAATAATGCTTTCGAATACGCATGAGTAATCAAATGAAATAAAGCAGCTCGATAAGACCCCATACCTAGGGCTAACATCATATAACCCAATTGAGACATTGTCGAATAGGCCAAACTTCTCTTAATATCTTTTTGAGCAAGAGCTAACGTAGCCCCTAAAAATATTGTTATTATACCTATCAAAGATATCAGATTCATTATGTAAGGTATGACTATGAAAAGAGGAAAAAGGCGAGCTACAAGAAAAATTCCCGCTGCTACCATAGTAGCAGCGTGTATAAGAGCCGAAATGGGAGTAGGACCCTCCATTGCATCCGGCAACCATACATGAAGGGGAAATTGAGCCGATTTAGCAACAGCACCGACAAATAAGAATAAAACACACAAAGAGACAAATAAAAAATTTGTCCCATTATTATAAATCAAGTTATTAAATATTTCGAACAAATCCCGAAATTCGAAACTACCTGTGATCCAATAAAGACCCAAAATCCCTAATAATAAACCAAAATCCCCGACACGATTAGTTACAAACGCTTTTTGACAAGCATTTGCTGCAATAGGTCGTGTGAACCAAAAACCTATTAATAAATATGAACACATTCCAACCAGTTCCCAAAAAATATAAATTTGTATCAAATTTGAACTAGTAACTAATCCCAACATGGAAGCATTGAAAAAACTCATATAAGCAAAAAATCTCAAATATCCTTGATCATGAGACATATAATTGTCACTATAAATAAGAACCATAATTCCAACCGTAGTGATTAATATTGACATAATAGAAGTAAGTGGATCAATCAAGTAGCCAAACTCTAAAGAAAAATCATTATTAATGGTCCAAGACCATACATATTGATATACGGAACTGCTATTTATTTGATGAATAGATAGATTGACCGAAAAAGCCATAACTATACTTAACAATAAGACACTAGTAAAAGACCACATACGCCGAAGATTTTTTGTTGCTGTTGGAAAAAGAAGAAGCCCCACTCCTAGTAACAAAGGAATTGGAAGGGGAAGGAAAGGTATGATCCATGCATATTGATATGTATGTTCCATAAAAAAATAAAACCCTTTTATTCTTATTTATTCTTAATTACTTGTTTCCGATTCACCGGTTATTCTCTCTTTTGAGATTGAAAGGAGTCAATAAAAAAAAATCAAGATAGACAAGAACTTAAATAGAATTTTCTAATTTTTTAGAATTGTTATCAAATATTTCAAATATTCAAATCAAGAAGTTACAGTTGGAAAAACGATATGACAAAATTTTGCTATTGTTAGTACTTGCTATTGAAAGGTAAATACTTTTTTATTAAAAAAGATAGTTCTGAAGAGACATAAAACGGAAATCCTATAGTACGTAAATTTATATCTATAGAGCAAGGATAAAGAATTACAACACAAATAGGACTCCATATGATATGAATCCTAGGATCTACTAATGAATAGATTTTTTATGTTTATAGGAAGGGCTAGGATATCTAGCACTTCACTTTATATAACATAGAATTCGAAAAAGGAATTACTAAAGTGGCTTTTATCAAGTCATGTAACCGTTGCGTTAACAGATTAGATTAGCTACAACAAATTATATTAATTACTAGTCTCGTTCGAATTCTGAAATTTTAATTAGGTCTACTTTTTCTTCGAACTTGATCAATTAATATAAAATAAAAAGAGATTACGGCTTTTAATTGGTAAGGTAAGGGCCGGGTTCTTTATTTTATATTTTATCAACTTCAACCAATTTTATTTCTATGTCACAACGGATACTCTAGATTTGAATGGGTATATAGTATATTAAAGTCGCAATCAGTACGAATTATTCTTTCGTTCGGATATTGTATGAAATAGGAATATACAATTTTTTGAAAAAATCCCATAGTGTTTTTATTTTTTTGTTCTTAGTAAGATTTTCCATCCCTATATTCTACGAAATATATATATATATATTTAATAAAGATAGTCAGTATTATTTAGAGAATAAGTCGATCGATAGTGAATAATAACTAGATGTCTTTGACATACAACTATAAGAATGAGCAGTCTCCCCGTTTTTGAATGGCAGTTCCAAAAAAACGTACTTCTATGTCAAAAAAGCGTATTCGTAAAAATTTATGGAAAAGGAAGGGAAGGCGGGCCGCCTTAAAGGCTTTTGCGTTAGCAAAATCTCTCTCTACCGGGAATTCTAAAAGTTTTTTTATGCGCCAACTAAATAATCAAACGTTAGAATAAAACGTTAGAATACTCTGAATCGTCCTGACTAGAAAAAGTCTAATTTAGAATATAATATGAATGATTTCCTTTCCTTAATTGGGTTGAACGGATCAATATGAAATGCAATTCGCTTCGCTCGTATGATATGTGGAATAAGAATTCTTCTGTCTATTGAATTCTAAATCAAAATAGTACTTTTTTTGTTTGTTTGAAAAAAAAATAGAAGGTTTCACATTTCTTTTTAGTATGTTTTATCATTTTCGAGATGGGGATTCTTATTTTCCCCATCGACTCGTTTGTCACAATAATATTTTTCTTTTATTTTAAAAATACTTTTAGTTAGATTTTATTTAGAAGAGAAAATATAAGATGTTTAATCAAAATAAATCAATGGGTCGTTGAAACTCATTTATTAAGTTTCAAATTTGTTTTGTAACTTTCGGAATCATTATTTCTCTGAATCAATATATACCGCTGCCGTCAATCTAATCAATAAAAGGCCTTTTTCGTTCCTATTTAGGCGGATATTATGTACGAAGAATATATCAATTTTTATCGATCCAAAATAGATACGATGTTCGTACTGTAAGATCGACTAAGATTTAGTTTTATAACTCCATATTCCTTATTTAGATTAGATAGAAAGAATTTTTTTTTAAGTACGGTAAAATTCCGATAGAAAAACTTTTTTCTTATATGATATATGCAGCCCAATATCTAATTGATTTGAAAAATCTTAACACAACTTATGTACCCAACAAAAATCCTAACGATGAATACAATTTGTACCCAAAGCTATACAAATATTTACATAAATTATTTTGGATGTTGGTCTAAAATTGTGATACATAAAAATACTATGTTTTTGTTCAAAATACATTTTTTTCGATTCATGAAATCAGATAAATGGGAAACGAATCAGTAAAAAATGGAAATGAGAAGGGCCTTTTCTTTTGAGTTATATGGATGAATTGAGGGCCGAACTCTCTAGTTACAACAGTTATATTCCAGGAAACCGAAACTGTGCTAAAACCCATTGTTAAGTTAAACAAAAAAACCAAGACAACATAAAATGAACGGTGGTCAAACCCCTATTTTAACATTGAAACTAATTTTTATTCATCAATTTTAATGTTTCCTAAAAAATATTGCATTGAATTGATTAGTTCAATCTCGACGATTGAATAATAATAGGTTATTATGATTTGGAGAAAGCCGCTATGGTGAAATTGGTAGACACGCTGCTCTTAGGAAGCAGTGCTAGAGCATCTCGGTTCGAGTCCGAGTGGCGGCATCCTCTAAAAGAGATGCATTAATCATTATAATGAATAATGAATTCAATTCCCGATTTCCATTCATACCGGGCTCTTCTTTTTTTTTTCTTTTGTAAAGACGAAGACACAAATTCTATTTATGTATGATATTTTCTACTTTAGAGCATATATTAACTCATATCGCCTTTTCGGTCGTTTCAATTGTAATTACGATTCATTTGATAACCTTAGTAGTCGATGAAATCGTAGGACTTTATGATTCGCCGGAAAAGGGCATGATAATTACTTTTTTCTGTATAACAGGATTATTAATCACTCGTTGGATTTATTTGGGACATTTCCCATTAAGTGATTTGTATGAATCGCTAATTTTCCTTTCATGGAGTTTTTCCATTATTCATATAGTTCCGTATTTTAAAAAACATAATAAAAATCATTTAAGCGCAATAACCGCGCCGAGTGCTATTTTTACCCAAGGATTTGCTACTTCAGGCTTTTTAACTGAAATGCATCAATCCGAAATATTAGTCCCCGCTCTACAATCCCAGTGGTTGATGATGCATGTAAGTATGATGGTATTGGGCTATGCAGCTCTTTTATGTGGATCATTATTATCAGTAGCTCTTTTAGTGATTACATTTCGACAAGACATAAGGATTCTTTCTAAAAAGAATCATTTTTTGAAAAAAGAATTTTCCTTTGATAAGATCCAATATATGACTAAAGGAAACAATATTTTACAAAGCACATCTTTTCTTTCTGTTCGGAATTATTACAGGGCCCAATTTATTCAACAATTGGATCGTTGGGGTTATCGTGTTATTAGTTTAGGGTTCCTTTTTTTAACCATAGGTATTCTTTCGGGAGCAGTGTGGGCTAATGAGGCATGGGGATCATATTGGAATTGGGACCCAAAAGAAACTTGGGCATTTATTACTTGGACGATATTCGCGATTTATTTACATACTCGAACAAATAGAAATTTCCAAGTCACAAAATCCGCACTTGTCGCTTCTACGGGCTTT